ATTAAAACAAAAAATTAAAAGAAATAAAATTAAAAGAAATAAAATATTAAGAATTTCGAATAAATCCGGAACAGACAAAAAGATTAAAAAATATAGATAACATAAAAATTTTTTAGATTACCCTATTTATTCTTACTTTTAGTTATTGTTTCCATTTCTTAGTTTTAGTTATATTATCTACTTAATGAATATTCTATTTAGTATTATACTAAGATTCACTTAGAATACCTATTCTACCTATATAGGTATACATTGTATATATTTTTTTTTTTAAAAAGGCTTTTTTACTTATATATTTTTGATTTATATATATTCTACTTATATAATTATACTTATATATTTATATTTTATATAAATATATTCTATTCTAATATATAGAAATAGAATAAAATATATATAATAAATATAATTTGATAAATAAATGTGAATTCTCATTAGAACATTAAATTTCTATATATTTTCAATCAAAAAAAACTTTTATATCACAACAAATCCAATAAACCCATCGCTTGAATGAAGAAACAATTCAAATTAATGGATAGAACAGGTATAAATAGATCGACAGATAAAATCCCATTACCTCAGATGGGATTATATTTATTTGATACATTCTTGTCAATATCAATGTGAATATCTTGAGTTCATAAATAAATATACACTGAAGAAAACAAAAGAATTAATTGAAATTGAATTTCAATAAAATTTAATAAAAAGAAATTCAATAAAAATCAAATACTAAAACTAAATAAATTACTCAAATTCAAATTAAATTCAAATTAAATAGAAATAGAAAATTTAATAATAAAAAAAATACTATACAAAGATAGAAAAATAATATACAAATAAAAATAGAAATAAATAGAAAAATATATAGAATATATTACAATATATAGATATAAAATAGATAGATATATTTTATAAGGAAATTATAAGGAAATATAGAATACCTGGAGCATTCAAATAGGTTTTTTTTTATCGAATGATACAAACCCACTTTTCCAAAGATCTCTTCCTTCTTTTCGGCATTGAACATCAAATCAATTGCAAGGATTCGCGTCTTTCTAAAAAAAAAAAATCATCTGTACTTTCTTAACTCAAGTTGGAGAACTTTTAAATAGGTCAAAGGAAATCCTTTAAGCATTTCATTGATTGAGTGATCTCTAATCGCCTTTCTTTTTGTTTCTTTTAGAATCTATTTTGATTCTTCATTCTGATCAAATGGTTGAGACAATTGAAAACGATATTTACCCGGTCCAGGATCCTTTATTTTTCCCTTGAATCGTTGGGTTTAGACATTACTTCGGTGGTCTTTAATTGGATGCAACGTATCAGTTTTTGTGATTTCTTTCTATCAAAAAAAGAATCAGATTAATGGTTGATTCTTGCATCATATACTTTCTTTTTGAGCTTTTGAATCAAAAAAATTTGGTCAATTCTAAAAAACTTTATTCTTGGATTTGAAACTTGCTCGAATTGGATCCTTTCTATTTCGATTTACACTATACCCCAACAAAAAGTGAGATTTCGAGTGTATAAATATAACAAAACAAATGATGTCGAGTTAGGAGCACTCTCATTCCTTTCCTATTCCTATATATATTATAGCTATATTATGCTATATAATATTCTAAATATTAAACATATATATATAGAATATAATATTATGAATATAATATTATTCAATAAAATTCCAATTATATGCTTATGCTATATTATATGCTATATTATATATATAACTATTATATTAATATTCTTAATATTATTTATTATTATTTATTAATTCTTTTTTAATATTAATTATTTTAATTAATATTAAATTTTAAATATTCAATTTAAAATTCAAATTTCTTTTTATTTATTATTAATTTTTTTTTTTTTATTTGATAGATTATATAGAATGATAGATTATAGAGAATATCTGGGACGGAAGGATTCGAACCTCCGAATAGCGGGACCAAAACCCGTTGCCTTACCACTTGGCTACGCCCCATTTATATTTCTATTCAACACTAATAAAAACTAATATTAATAGTGGTTCTTCGTCAATTCCCATCCAAATATCTAGGAAATATATTACTGTCTTGTTCGGATTTTCATATGTGTAGATATAGAATTCAACTGAATTGATTGCTCATAATAGATAATTCAACTAAGATATTGTATAAAAATATGATTTCCTCTATTCTTTTTTGATTTGAGAATTGAGAATTGAAGGATTTTTGATTGGGTGAGTTTAATAACACAATAAATTTAATAAAAATAAAGAAGGGTTCTTCGTCTACCTTACTTTTTTTTGATTCATTTTTATATCAATAACATATTAATAACTTAGTCATCAATCAAAATACAATTATCTTCAAGAACAAAATGTTTGTTATGCTTAATAGTTTTAGTTTAATTTGTATCTGTCTTAATTCTGCCCTTTATTCAAGCAATTTTTTATTCACAAAATTGCCTGAAGCCTACGCTTTTTTGAATCCAATCGTAGATGTTATGCCAGTAATCCCTTTACTCTTTTTTCTATTAGCCTTTGTTTGGCAAGCTGCTGTAAGTTTTCGATGAGATTTTAATACTATCCTAAAATAATTCATGATTTATTCGAGAAAAAAATTATAGTAATTGAGAAGATCAGATAAGTCTTATACTCTAAGCTCTTAATTCAAACATTAAAGTTATTGTATAAACGCGAGAATTTTGGATCACCCCCATTTTTTTCATTCTTAACTTTTTTTTGATTCCAGATTCTATTAACGCCCTAATTGTAGTTATGAAAAAAAATTATAAGAAAGACTCGACTCTTATTCCAAATGAATTTCGAAAAATTCATTTCTATTTCTAGAAATCACTTCATTTCTTGGTGTTAAAATAGAAAATGTGGTATAAAAATAGAGAATCTATTTTTTTTTCCAAACCAAAAAAGATCGTGGAGATTTTCTAATGCTTACTCTTAAACTCTTTGTTTACACAGTAGTTATATTCTTTGTTTCTCTCTTCATCTTTGGGTTTTTATCTAATGATCCTGGGCGTAATCCTGGACGTGAAGAATAGAATAAAAATTCTAAGGGTTTTCTTGATTTTAAAATGTTTTTAGTATGTTATTTCTTTTTACCCAGTCTTTATCTATTCTAGATCTCGATTTGAATCTATATTTTTGTTTTAAATTAATATTTTAAATAGAATTTGCCATAGAAATATTAATATAAATAAAGAAATTTGAAATTTCAATTTTTAACTAGAAATAGTAAATAGAAAGGAAATATTCAATAAAAAGAAAAATTCGAAATTAGAAATAACTATTAATAAATGAAATATTCAAATTATTCATTTTTTAATTTATTTAAATAGTTTAAATAGAAATTAAATAGAAAATAAAATAGAACATTGAAATAAGAAATAAAGCAAAAAGATTTTCGAAATTTGAAAGAAAAGATAAAAAAAATTCAAGTCATCACTGGAACCGGAAAGAGAGGGATTCGAACCCTCGGTACGAATAACTCGTACAACGGATTAGCAATCCGACGCTTTAGTCCACTCAGCCATCTCTCCCGATTAAAAAAGAATAATTATAAGGATAATTATTATGTTCCATTACATAGCAAGTAATTACATTATACAACAAGTAAGGCTTGAAAAAAAAGGCTTTGCCTCTCTCTTTATTACTTTATTTCGTAATTACTTTTTTTCTTATTTAATTATATAATAATAGAAATTCGAATTCTCTCAAATTCTCTATTTATTCTATATTTATTAAATATATATTTCGAATTCTATATAATTCGAAATTGGCTATTTTTCTATTCTAAAAATATATTCTATATTTAATTTATATTAATTTTCATTTATTTAATTATATATTTTTAGAATTTATATTATTTTTTTCTATTTTTTATTAATTTTGAAATTATTATTTATATAATTATATAAATAATAATTTCAAATTGAAATAGAAATAAATAGTTAACTTAATAACTAATTAAATAAAATAGAAATTGAAATATCAAATTAATTAAATGAAAATAAGAAAATATATTAAAAATGTTCCATTGTCTTACTCGACAAAAAGTTCATTATATACGATAATTGTATCGTAGCGGGTATAGTTTAGTGGTAAAAGTGTGATTCGTTCTAGTAATTGAAACGAATAGTTAAGGGATCCCTTGGCTGATATTCGAATGAAAAACTTTATTTCTTAAAACGATTTAATCCTTTACCTTCTCAATGAAAAATTCGAGGAAGAATATACATTCTCGTAATTTGTATCCAACAGTCAATTAGAAATTGAAAAATTGGATTATTAAATTACGAAACATAATTTTTTTTATTTTAATTTTAATTAGATCAATCCTTTCAATTGAATAAGTATAAGTAAAGGATCTATGGAAAAAGACAGAAAAGTTTATTTCTAATCGTAACTAAATCTTCAACGTTTTCCTTCTTTTATATAGTCGAAATTGAAGCAAAATTAAGTATTAAACGATGACTTTGGTTTATTATAGACATCGACTCTTGTTTTACCTCGGTCGAAACGAAACAAAACCCTTTTCCTAAGGATTCTATCAAATAGAAATAGAGAACGAAGTAACTAGAAGAATTGTTAATTGGGAAATTTGAATCCCACTTGTCTAGAGGGATCATCTAGAAAGTACCTTGTTTTGAATACCGAAAAGCTAACATAGATGTTATGGGTCAATTTGTTTTCACTCCCGTCTTATCTTCTAGCTTATAGCTGGAAATTTATCCATATCCCATAAAGAAGCCGAATGAAACCAAAGTTTCATGTTCGGTTTTGAATTAGAGACGTTAAAGATGATAAATTAACGTCGACTATAACCCCTAGCCTTCCAAGCTAACGATGCGGGTTCGATTCCCGCTACCCGCTCTAGATCTCTATACTCTCCAAAAACTCGAGATAATCTTTCTAGAATCCATATATTCTTTTTAATATTTAATATTATATTATTATATATTTTTTTTAATATTTTAGTTATTATTATATATAA